TTAATGAAAGTGGATTATCTTTACATTTATTCCAAAGCTTCCATAATCCCTTCCCGAACCAAACATGAATCTTTCGACTCATTTGGCTCTCCTACTCAATTACTTAAGAAAAATTCTAATATCTTTTTATAAATGTAATGAGCCTATCCTCTCTTCTTTGTTTGTTCATATTTTCATCTTTGTTTGTTCATATTTTCATATGCAAAAAAATATATAAACAAATGCCAAATCAAAATATTCAGAGGACTCTTCTGACAAAAATATGTAATTGTCAACAAAGTTGTTTCTTTTTTTTTCTTCAAATCCAAAAAACTCTTCTTACTTCTACATAGGTCGTCGATTCAGCATTGGATAAAAGGGGGAAATACCCATTTTTACAATAACAATAACGGTTCAAAACCATTTTATGATTTATGAATAGGAGTGTTCTCTATCCATAAAATATTCATTTTGAACCATCTCCATATTAACATAGAGGGTGAAAGAGTACCGCGCCGCGTCTAGACTTCAAACAGTTTGCTTTAACCATATTCATATTAATGGCCGCACATTATTGGTTGATAGAGAATCAAAAAAAAAATTACCAATGAATCACGAAATGCTATGGTTCTTATCCAGAATCTCTTAATTTATTCCGAAGTCATTCGTGAGATCGTGAACCTTTCTAGTTATAACGAAAAAGGTACAGCTGGGTGGATCCAACATATTCTTGAAATAAACAACCCGCACACACTCCCTTTCCAAAAAAGATCAATACACCAAGCACTACACTTAGATTTATTAGATTTGTTGAAAAAATATCGGTATTAAACCCGAAACTCCCGGCAGATGGCCAATAGCCCAAAGAAACGAAAGAATCGGTTACATTTTTCATATGATCTCCTATAGACTAAATAGATAGACTAAAAAATCGAATAGAGTTATTTTTGTATCACTTCGCCCCTCTTTTTTATTTATTTCCTATTTTAAATTAAAAAAAGTATTTGATTTATGTGAACTATCCCCCTTGTGGCAATCCTTAGTTTCCCCTGGACTCCGAAGGGGAAGGATGAAAGGGAATGGGTATACTAATCTCTCACCCACAAATCAAACCTTCCCACAGGTTATTTTGTCAACGAATAAGTAAGTGTAGGAGTGAAATCTTAATAGAATTAGAAAAAGGAAATAATTTGTTCAAGGCAATAAAATAGGGATTCTTCACATTAAACAAAAGGATTCGCAAACAAAAGCGCTAATGCTACAACCAGTCCATAAATTGTTAAAGCTTCCATAAAAGCTAGACTAAGCAATAGAGTACCTCGTATTTTTCCCTCTGCCTCAGGCTGTCTCGCGATACCCTCTACAGCTTGACCCGCAGCAGTCCCTTGCCCAACTCCGGGCCCAATAGAAGCAAGCCCTACAGCCAACCCAGCAGCAATAACGGAAGCGGCAGAAATCAGTGGATTCATGATAAGTTCCCTCGTACCAAAAAAAGAAATGGTTAATGATACAATCAACCAACGAATTATGACTTAATAATTCCGTCGGTAGCATTTCGAAGTAACTAAGAACTTCGAGTTAAATTATGAAGTAATAGTATTAGTGCATACTTCAAGCTATTTTTTTTAGTTTCTGTTTCTATCCACAGAGTCTTTGTGAATCCAGACGACTTTCGATCTTCCATTTCTTGGTTCCGAACTCTTATTTTCGTCCACCCTTTTGTGAATTTCATCTATTTATTTAGTCAATTCACAGTCACAAGGAGACGGAAAGGGAAGGGCTTCTATTGTTATTAGAATCCCTGCCAAAATTCATAGGAGGCGGGTGGCAAATAAAATATCTCTTTAGTTCATATAGAATCAGTCAATATCTAATATCACATATACGTGTCTTTCTTCCATAACGTAAACCAAGCATTCATCTTAGATTCAATCGGATTCGAGAATCAATTATCGAAATATCTACAAGAGTTGACTTATTTATAGTTTATAGCCATTCAATTACATATACCTACCCTCTCCAAACCAACCCATTTTTTATGAATTAGGTTTTTGTGTAAATTCTTTTTTTTTTTTCTTTATCATTATTCCAATGTATCCAATCTAAATGGACAAATTGGTTAATCACACGTCCTAAATACAGGCATTCATATTGAATATTCTAATTCTTTTTTTATTTGAATATTGAACTTGAACTATTGAATAATGAGATAGAAATCGAATATTGGTTGAGGAGAGGTATGATATTAAGTGGACGAAAGAGAACTTTAGGAAAAAGATCTTTCGATCTCTTTCCTTTTTTACACCTATCTAATATCGTAATTTTTTTGCTATTACTCTATATCGTATATGGCCTAGTTGTAGATTCCCTAAGTAAATTTTATTGAACCAAAGAAACGTTAGTTTGAAAAAACTATTTCAATGATGGCCCTCCATGGATTCACCGATATAAGCCGCGGCTAAAGTTGCAAAAATAAGAGCTTGAATACCACTTGTAAATAATCCAAGGAACATAACAGGTA